ATAAAAAATTCTCTTAGGACCCATTTTAACAAATGAATTAATTAAGTTCAAATTTTGAAAAGATGAATAAACAGGTTTATATAAAAAAAATGCTATCAATATTCCGAAAGAGGCTATACTGACTGAAAAAACTGCATCTTTAGAAAATTCATACCAATCTATTAAATTGTTTGAATTTTTATGTAAAAGATTTATAGACGGGGTTAGCCATTTGGTTAATATATCCACGTCTTGATTGAAAGGAATTCCTAAAAATCCAACGAACAAAGTAAATAGAATTAATATAATTATTGGAAATAACATAGTATTATACGATTCATAAGGATACAAAGAACTCTTGGTATTGCCAAAATTCGGAATATAAAGAAAGGGTTGGATTGGATTTCTTACATTCTCATCAAATTTCTCAAATTTATATACTTGATTTGAATTTGAAAAAAAAGAAAGACGTTCATTCTTGTTCATTTTTAATAAATTTAGCAAAGGAAAGTTTTTTTTAGTTATTTTTGAACCTTCTTTACCCCATAGAGATATTGAATACAAGGGGGTATTCCTTTTTCCACTGTAATTTTGAAAATGAACGTTTAAATGTCCTTCAAAAGTAAGTAAATAAATCCGACACATATAAAATGCGGTTAATCCCGCCGTAGACCAAGCTATTATTGCAAAAATAGGTGAATACAACCAACTATCATTAAGGATTTCATCTTTGGACCAAAAACAAGCAAGGGGTGGAATACCGCAAAGAGAAAGTGTACCTAATAAAAAAGAATTTTTAGTAATTGGTACATGTTTTGTTAAACCTCCCATAAGTACCATGTTCTGGCTTTTTTCTGGACAATATCCAACAAGAGTTTCCATCGAATGAATAACAGATCCCGATCCTAAAAACAATAATGCTTTGGAATAAGCATGAGTAATCAAATGAAATAAAGCACTGCGATAAGACCCCATACCTAGAGCTAACATCATATAACCCAATTGAGACATTGTAGAATAGGCTAAACCCCTCTTAATGTCTTTTTGAGCAAGAGCTAAAGTAGCTCCTAAAAAAACTGTTATTATCCCTATAAAAGAGATAAAATTCATGATGTGGGGTATGACTATGAAAAGAGGCATAAGTCGAGCTACAAGAAAAATTCCTGCTGCTACCATCGTAGCAGCATGTATAAGAGCTGAAATAGGAGTCGGCCCTTCCATTGCATCAGGTAACCATACATGAAGGGGAAATTGTGCAGATTTAGCAATAGCACCGCCAAATAATAGAACAGCGCACAAAGTAACAAATAAAAAATTGACCTCATTAGTAGAAATCAAGTTATTTAATATTTGGAATAAATCGCGAAATTCGAAACTTCCTGTTACCCAATAAAACCCCAAAATGCCTAATAATAAACCAAAATCACCAACACGATTAGTTACAAACGCTTTTTGACAAGCCTTTGCTGCAACAGGTCGTGTGAACCAAAATCCTATTAATAGATACGAACACATTCCAACCAATTCCCAAAAAATATAAATTTGTATCAAATTTGAACTAGTAACTAATCCCAACATGGAAGTACTGAAAAAACTCATATAAGCAAAAAATCTCAGATATCCATGATCATGAGACATATAATTATCACTATAAATAAGAACTAAAATTCCAACAGTAGTGATTAATATTGACATAATAGAAGTAAGTGGATCGATTAAGTATCCGAATTCTAAAGAAAAATCATTATTGATAATCCAAGACCATACATATTGATAGACAGAACTGCTATTTATTTGCTGAATAGACAGATTCATGGAAAAAATCATGACTATACTTAACAATAAAACGCTCTGAAAAGCCCACATACGGCGAAGACTTTTTGTTGCCGTCGGAAAAAGAAGAAGTCCCACCCCTATTAACATAGGAACTGGAAGTGGAAGAAAAGGTATTATCCACGCATATTGATATGTCTGTTCCATAAAAAAAGTTTTTTATTCTTAATTAATTGTTTCCGATTCACCGGATCTTACCTCTTTCGAAAAAGTCACTAAAAAATAAGGATATGCACTAATTTATTAAATTTATTTAATAATTTTATATTAGTATTTATTTTGAGTCTTTTCAAAATCGTTTAAATATTCAAAACAAGAAGTTACAATTGGAGAAATGATATGACCAAGTGCCATATATAAAATATAAATAAAAAGAATATAAATATAAATAGGAAAATTTATATTATTACGAGAAATTCTCGTAATAATTAATAATCGTAATAATAATTAATAAAAATAATAAAACAAGCTTAAAAATTTAGGCTAAAAAGAGTACTGATGTTGATATGAATTATATGAATTATAGGATTAACTAAGGTCATTGGTCTAATGAAAAAACTCTTTATTTTAGTTACTTTATTTCAACTCATTAACTAATTCATTATGGGATTGATTGTTTTCCATTTCAATCAAAACAAATTATTAGTAAAGTTTAGAAGATTATAGATCTAAAATGAACTTTTTTTATCAAAAAAACGGATCTTTCTTACTAGTCTCATTCGAATTTGAAAATGGAATTTAGGTGTATTTTTTCTCAAGTTTTACTAAAAAAAGATTACTAAAAAAAGACTCACGTTTTTAGGCAAAAGTTTACAATCCTTTGAGGTATTTTATTACATGTAAATAAAGTATAGAATAGAATGACGAAAATAAAGGTCTTTTAGGCTCTTTATTTATTTTATTAAGTTTGATTTCTATCACATAGCAGATTCTAAAGATATAACTTTGAGATATAAACAACGAGAATTAAGAGTTCCAAACCAAAAATTTTTGGTTTTACGAATAGTGTATGGAATCAAAAATTTTTTATGTTATTTCGAGTCATTTTTGATCAAATTTTTACAGATATATCTATATTTCTTTTTTATGAAGAGAATCTTTTTTAGAGAAAAATAGATCATGAATAAGAAAAAATAATTGGTTTTGAACAATAGATGTCTTTCACATCCAACTATAACAATGAGTAACTTCTTCATTTTTAAATGGCAGTTCCAAAAAAACGTACTTCGATATCAAAAAAGCGTATTCGTAAAAATATTTGGAAAAGGAAAGGATATTGGGCAGCGTTAAAAGCTTTGTCATTAGGGAAATCTCTTTCTACCGGGAATTCAAAAAGTTTTTTTGTACGACAAACAACTAAGTCCTAAAAGATTGGAATAATCAGAATGGATTTGACTCAAAAAATTGGATCAGTAATTATCTATATCTATATTTGTTAATATCTATATCTATATTTCTATATTAAATAATAAAAGAATTGGCAGTCCTAGACTTTTAATCTTATCTTATTCTTTTCTTATAAGATAAAAAGAAAAATTCTTGTATTTTCTGAAATCTAAAGAAATCAAAAATATTGTATTTTTATTTTTTTTAGTATTTAGTATATTTTCAATCAGATTTTGGTGGTGGGGAGTCTTATTTTCCCCATCGACCTTTACAATAATGATAATGAAAAATTTTTATCTTTCTCGGGAAGGGCAGATATAAGATTTTTAGTTAAAATTAATGAATTGTTGAAACTAATTGATTTCATGTTAAAAATTTTTGGATAACTTTCTTACTTCTTCATTTATTTACTATATGGAATATATTTATCATATATCTACAACTTTTAGTCCAATCAATAAAAAAACCTCATTGTTGAGATATTATGTACAAGTGTCAATTTGGAGTAGTCAAAAATAGACATATTTTAGATTCATTGATAAAATTTCTTTTTTTTTTTCTGAAATCATCAGATAAAGCAGAAATAATAATAATTAATAATGACAATAATAATAAAAGTAAAAAATGAAAAAAAAAAAGTTTTTTTCGCGAGAATTCTCTAGTTGCAAGAATTCTATTTTTCTATTTTTGGCTAATACTAATATATTGGCTAATATATAAACTACTTGAATCTTTACTAAAAAAACTTATTTGAGTGAATTGACTTATTCAATCTCGACGATTGAATATAAATAGGCTATTATGAGTTCGAGCAAGCCGCTATGGTGAAATCGGTAGACACGCTGCTCTTAGGAAGCAGTGCTAGAGCATCTCGGTTCGAGTCCGAGTGGCGGCATGCCATCTTCTAAAAGAGATCCAATACATCCTATAATAAAAATAAATCAAATTCCCTATTTATATTTATTAATTAAATTTATATGGGGATTCCCCCCCCTTTTTTTTTTTCATTTTTATGATATTTTCAACTTTAGAGCATATATTAACTCATATTTCCTTTTCTATTGTTTCAATTGTAATTACAATTCATTTGATAACCTTATTTGGCAATGAAATCATAACATATGATTCGTCAGAAAAGGGAATGATAGCTACTTTTTTATGTCTAACAGGATTATTGCTCACCCGTTGGATTTATTCGGGACATTTCCCGCTAAGTGATTTATATGAATCATTAATTTTTCTTTCATGGAGTTTCTCCCTTATTCATATAGTGCCTTATTTCAAAATAAGAAAAAATTATTTAACCACAATAACTGCTTCAAGTACTATTTTTACCCAAGGTTTTGCTACATCGGGTCTTTTAAATGAAATACGGAAACCCACAATATTAGTACCCGCTCTACAATCGGAATGGTTAATAATGCACGTAAGTATGATGATATTAAGCTATGCGGCTCTTCTTTGTGGATCATTATTATCAGTAGCACTTCTAGTCATTACATTTAGAAAGATTTTTTATAGTTCTAAAAGTAATAATTTATTAAAATTAAATGAGTCATTTTCGTTTGGTGAAATCCAATACAAGAATGAAAGAAACAATATTTTTTATGCTAAGAATTATTACAAGGCTCAATTGATTCAACAATTAGATTTTTGGAGTTATCGTGTGATTAGCCTAGGATTTATCTTTTTAACCATAGGTATTCTTTCAGGAGCAGTATGGGCTAATGAAGCATGGGGATCATATTGGAGTTGGGATCCAAAGGAAACTTGGGCCTTTATTACTTGGATCGTCTTCGCAA